GGGTTTTGATTGATCAAAAAGAAGAATCTACTTCAACCAATATGCCCTTAGGCACGGCCATACATAACATAGAAATGACACTTGGCAAGGGTGGACAATTAGCTAGAGCGGCGGGTGCTGTAGCAAAACTGATTTCAAAAGAGGGGAAATCGGCCACATTAAAATTACCTTCTGGAGAGGTCCGTTTGATATCCAAAAACTGCTCAGCAACAGTCGGACAAGTGGGGAATGTTAGGGTGAACCAGAAAAGTTTGGGTAGAGCCGGATCTAAGCGTTGGCTAGGTAAGCGTCCTGTAGTAAGGGGAGTAGTTATGAACCCTGTAGACCATCCCCACGGGGGTGGGGAGGGGAAGGCCCCAATTGGTAGAAAAAAACCCACAACCCCTTGGGGTTATCCTGCACTTGGAAAAAGAAGTCGAAAACGGAATAAATATAGTGATAATTTGATTCTTCGTCGCCGTAATAAATAGGAGAGAAAATTCTATTTCTTTCTTCGTCTTTACAAAAGAAAAAAATATAGGAGTAAGTTGTGACACATTCATTCAAAAAAAATCCTTTTGTAGCAAATAATTTACTAAGAAAAATGGATAAGCTTAACACAAAAGAAGAAAAAGAAATAATAATAACTTGGTCCCGGGCATCTACCATTATACCCACAATGGTCGGTCATACTATTGCTATCCATAATGGAAAGGAGCATCTGCCTATTTATATCACAGATCGTATGGTAGGCCACAAATTGGGAGAGTTTGCACCTACTTTAAATTTCCAAGGACACGCGAAAAGCGATAATAGATCGCGTCGTTAAGAAATGTTAATAAAAATTTAGATTAATAAAAATAGATTAGATATATCTATCTACATGCTTATCATTCATTAGTAGGAGGCAAACTTTATGTTCGAGAAGAAACAAACAGACGTATATGCTTTAGGTCAACATATAGCTATGTCTGCTCACAAAGCGCGAAGAGTAATTGATCAAATTCGTGGACGTTCCTACGAAGAAACACTTATGATACTAGAACTCATGCCTTATCGAGCATGTTATCCAATTTTTAAATTGGTTTATTCTGCAGCAGCAAATGCTAGTTACATTCTGGGTTCCAATGAAGCAAATTTAATCATTAGTAAAGCTGAAGTCAACGAGGGTACTGCCGTGAAGAAATTAAAACCTCGAGCTCGAGGACGTAGTTATCCGATAAAAAGACCTACCTGCCATATAACTATTATAGTGAAAGATATGTCCTTACCTGAATATGTAAGGAAAAACTTTCTTGAATGGTCAAAAAAACCTAAATGGAAAAAATGGAAAAATAAGTATACAGATGTGACGTATCATGATATGTATAGTAATGGGGGAGTATGGGACAAAAAATAAATCCACTTGGTTTCAGACTTGGTACAACTCAAAGTCATCATTCCCTTTGGTTTGCGCAACCAAAAAATTATTCTGAAGGTCTACAAGAAGATCAAAAAATAAGAAATTCTATCAAAAATTATATACAAAAAAATATGAGAATAGCTTCCGGCGTCGAGGGAATTGGACGTATAGAGATTCAAAAAAGTATCGATCTGATACAGGTCATAATCTATATGGGATTCTCAAAGTTATTAAAAAAAAGTCGGATGCGAGAAATTGTAAAATTAAAGAGGAATTTACAAGAAGAATTACAGATGAATCTACAAAAAGAATTTCATTGGGTGAACCGAAAACTTAACATTGCTATCACAGAAATTGAAAAACCTTATGGAAACCCTAATATTCTGGCAGAATTTATAGCCAACCAATTAAAGAATAGAGTTTCAGTTCGCAAAGCAATGAAAAAGGTTATTGAATTAACTGAAAAAGAAGGTACAAAAGGAATTCAAGTACAAATAGCAGGGCGTATCAATGGAAAAGATATTGCACGTGTCGTATGGATCAGAGAAGGTAGGGTTCCTCTACAAACCATTCGAGCTAAAATTGATTATTGCTCCTATACAGTTCGAACTATCCATGGGGTATTAGGCATCAAAATTTGGATATTTATAGACGGGGAATAATAAACCTTTCCCTACCTTTCTCTTCTATCCATCGCTGGAACAAAATAAGTTCCTTCCTTCTTTTTCTGTTCAATCAAAACCAAAACGAACAATTCTCATTCTTAATTCTTCTTAATTCTATAGGGTTGAATAAAAATTCAATTGATGATTTGATATAATTGCTATGCTTAGTGTGTGACTCGTTGGGTTTTTTAGGATTAGGGTGAAAAAAGGCCAACCCCTTACTTTAGTCTAAACTAATAACTATAGAACTAATAACCAACTCATCACTTCACATTATCTGGATCCAAAGAGCCAGTCAAGATATGATATATTGGTCATATGATTGTAGCAACTGATTCATTTTTTTGCATAAACAAAAGAACAATCAATTTGATTCTAAGTTGTAAAGCGAAATAGAGAAAAGGGTGTGGATAAAGGGAAGGGTGAGAGAAAGAGATAAAAAGACTATCAATGA